AAAATGGATTTGAATGCTATTTCTTTTTTATTTTTCCTTAGTTTAGCCAATCTATCATGAAAAGTAAAAATGGGTAAAGTAATTTTGTGTTGATTGTTGGTCAAATGAAAATTTTCTTCTTCCGCATGTAAAAAAGGAATAAATAAATCAATCAAATTCCGAGAGGCTTCATGAAGTGCTTCTTTAGGAGTTAAACTTCCATTTGTCCATATTTCGAGAAAAAGTATTTCTTGTTTTTCATTCCCATTGACATAAGAATGAATGCTATGATTTGCATTTCGAACAGGCATGAATACAGCGTCTATAGAATAACTTCCATCTTGAAAGTTATTTGGGGTTTGTATACGATATCCTCGATTTCTCTCTATTTGTAATTCAATAAAAAAATTGATTGGTTCTGTTAGTTTAGCTATATACTGCGTATTATCAATGATTTCCACAGAAGGTGGTAAGATGATATCTTGAGCCGTTACATATCCAGGACCCTTGACATAAATATACGCGCCACCACTTCCATACAGATTACTTCGCAATACAATTTCTTTCAAATTCATTAAAATTTCATGGACTGATTCTTGAATACCTATTAGGGTAGAGTATTCATGTGGTATTTTTTCAGATTTTGCACGTGTGATACATGTTGCTTCTATTTCGCCAAGCAAAGCTTTTCGTATCGCAATACCTATTGTATCTGCTTGACCTTTCATAAGTGGAGACAGAATAAAGCGTCCGTAATAAAGACGTTTACTGTCTGCTCTTGATTCAAGACATTTCCACTTTAGTGTCCGAGTAGATACTCTTATTTTCTCTCGAACCATAGTAATATTATTTGATCAAATTATTGAATTGTTTATTTCTCTTGAAATCTAGTTAATGGTTATTTTTACACACGTCTTTTTTTAGGAGGCCTACAGCCATTATGGGGCATAGGAGTTACATCACATATATAACTTAATAGTATACCGCTTCGACGAATAGCTCTTAATGCTGCATCTCGTCCGAGACCGGGGCCTTTTATCATGACTTCTGCTCGTTGCATACCTTGATCCACTACTGTCCGAATAGCAGTTCCTGCTGCGGTTTGAGCCGCAAATGGCGTCCCCCTTCTTGTACCTTTGAATCCACAAGTACCGGCGGAGGACCAAGAAATTACTCGACCCCGTACATCCGTAACAGTCACAATTGTATTGTTGAAACTTGCTTGAACATGAATAACTCCCTTTGGTATTTTATGTGTACTTTTACGTAAACCAATACGTCCATTCCTACGTAAACCACTTCTTGATATGGGTTTTGCCATATTTTATCATCTCATAAATATAAATCAGAGATATATGGATATATCCATTTCATGTTAAAACAGATCTTTTTTTTTTTACGTTTTTTAGAAAGATTATCCTTGTCTTTGTTTATGTCTCGGGTTGGAACAAATTACTATAATTCGTTTCCGCCTACGGATCAGTCGACATTTTTCACAAATTTTACGAATGGAGGCTCTTATTTTCATATTTGTCTGTCATTCCTTACTTTAATTGCGAATCTACCTATTTGAAGAAAATAAGTTTCTTGAAATTTTTAATTTAGAAGTGTATCCTTACAAAACAAAAACAAAAGAATATTGAACTTCAAAACCAAAAAAATGATTTGCATCTTTGTTTTGTAGTTTATAAAACTATACGTTCTATGGTTGAATCATCAAAATTTATTTTCATTTTAACACTATTCTGCGCTAGTATATGGATAGTACTATGTTGAATCGGTCCTAAAAAAAATCTATAATTCTATCTCCATTATCTAAAGGACAACGAACCGGGAATATATCAGGAGTTCGGTAATGAAACCTTCATCACTTTCTTTTTGTTCTTTCATTTTTGCTGAAAACCCTTGAAGTATCAACTAATGAAGCAAGACTTATATTAGAAATCCTTTCTTTTTTTTTACAAAAAAGAGATAGGGAAGTTTTGTATATAATTCGCATATTATAAAGATTACCATATATAACACAAAATTTCTCCGCCCATTTTTTCTAGTCGAGCCTCTCGGTCTGTCATTATACCCCTAGAAGTGGAAAGAATTACAATCCCCATCCCTCCTAAAATTCTAGGAATTTTTTGATAGTTAGAATAGATTCGTAGACCAGGTCTACTGATCTGTTTTAAATTTAAAAAACTTTTAAATGGTCCTTTCCTATTCCTTTTATGTCGTAAGGTTAAAACCAAAAAATTTTGGTTGTTTTTAAAATGTTTCCTTACGTTTTCAATAAAACCTTCTCGTGAAAGTATTTTCACAATGTTTTCAGTGATGTTAGTAGATGGTATTCGAACCATTTCTTTTCTAGTCATGTCAGCATTGCGTATAGAGGTTATTAGGTTAGCAATAGTATCCTTACCCATGATAAACCAAAATAAGTGTTTCTTTCGAATTTTAATATAATTAACATGCTCTTTATTTATTCAATATTTTTTTTCATTTTGAAAAGTATATACGTGAGATACAATCTATTAATTCATTTCATTCAAATATTCTAACTATATCTCGGTCTCATCTTATATCACTTCAGGTGATAATGAAATAATTTTAGTGAAATTTAACTGTCTCAATTCGCGGGGGATCGCACCAAAAATTCGGGTTCCTTTTGGATTTCCCTCTTGATCAATGACAACCGCAGCATTGTCATCATAGCGTATTATCATACCGTTTTCACGTTTGAGTTCTTTACAAGTACGTACAATTACAGCTCTAATAACTTCTGATCTTTCTAAAGGTGTATTTGGGACTGCTTCTTTGATTACAGCAATAATAACGTCACCAATATGAGCATATCGTCGATTACTAGCTCCTATGATTCGAATACACATCAATTTTCGGGCCCCGCTGTTATCCGCTACATTCAAATGGCTTTGAGGTTGAATCATATTATTTTTGTGAATCTGTTCTTTCAATTCAAAGGGCTAAAAAAAAAAGAAATATTGTTTGTTCAAACCAAACAAAAAAGAAATTTGAAATGGCAATTTTTTTTTTGCATACCAAAGACCGCTTTCCTTTGATTCTACATTCCTATCCCGAAATAATGAATTGGGTTTGTATAGGCATTTTTGACGCCGCTATTGAAATAGCTTTTCTGGCTATATTTTCTGCTACTCCGCCCATTTCATAAAGTATTCTACCCGGTTTAACGACAGTTACCCAATATTCAGGAGATCCTTTCCCCGAACCCATACGTGTTTCCGTAGGTCTTACTGTAACTGGTTTGTCTGGAAATATACGTACCCATATTTTTCCGCCACGTCGTGCATTTCGTGTCATTGCTCTTCGTCCTGCTTCTATTTGTCTAGATGTGATCCAAGCGGGTTCAAGTGCCTGAAGAGCATATTTACCAAAACAAATATGATTCCCTCGATAAGAAATTCCTTTCATTCTTCCTCTATGGTGTTTACGAAATCTAGTTTTTTTGGGGTTATAGTAGATGGTTGTTTTTTTTTCAATTCCATCTCTACTACAGAACCGGACATGAGAGTTTCTTCTCATCCAGCTCCTCACGAATAAAACAATTCCAAAAGAATAGACTATACATATATAGTGTCAATAATAGACTGAATTAGGGTATTCTTTGAGATTTCATCTAATCTATTATCCATTTTTCTCTCTTCTTTTGAGATAGAACTAAATATGTATTTTATTTATACATGATTTAAAAATTTATATATTATAGATATTCAAAAAAATTATTTCTAATTTTTTTTGAATAAATATTCAAAAAAAAATCACATTATTTCATTTTGGTTTCTCTTTTCTTTTATTATCTATTATTTTTTTGGAGGTCTTTGATCGACCAAAATATAGAAATTCAAGCCAATAAAAAAAAAGTTCGCGGGCGAATATTTACTCTTTTTATATGTATTTACGTTCTAAGCTTGGCCAATGAAATGACCTTTTCGAATTAATGAATTGGTCTTGGGGTGGATTCCGCCATCCTACCCAATGAATCATTAATATTGATTTTCAACAGAATATTATGTATTCTTGGTTTCCCTCGTCCCCATCATTTCTTGATTAATGATTAGGTCTTAATTCTACAATGGAGCCCCTAATGAATGAAAGTTGTTGTTGAGTCAATCTTCTCAGTCTTTATTGACTCAGGGCTCTTGGCTTTTTTCTTCTATATAACAGATTAATCTAATTATGAATCAATCAGTATTGCTGTTTTCTTACACTACCTTTTATGAGATGACTTATAGACCTTACATATTCCATATTGGAATCTTATATCATTGATATTTTTTTTCTCTCTTTCTTTCACCCTTCCATTTATCCGTATACTTTTAATGCTTCACAACTGATAATTAGATTGGTGTTTTTGTTTATGCAAAAAAGATTTCAGTTGCTACAATGATATGATATGACCAATATAACATATCTTGACTGTTTTCTTTTTTCGATCCAGATAATGTGAAACGATGAGTTGGTTATTTTTTTTTTTCAATTATTAGTTCATATTATGTTATGGTCAGGTCCATTTTTATCCTAACAGAAAAACTAACGAGTCGCACACTAAGCATAGCAATTATTTCAAATAATTAATTGAATTTTTATTCAAGCCTATAGAATTTCTCATTTACTATTAAAAAAAAAAAGAATTAATTTTTTTTTGGTCTATCATTGAATAAAATAGAAAGACAAATTGAGGAAAGGCTTATTATTCCTCGTCTACAAATATCCAAATTTTAATCCCTAATATCCCATAGATAGTTGCAACTGTATAGGAACAATAATCAATTTTAGCTCGAATGGTTTGGAGAGGAACCCTACCTTCTCTGATCCATTCAACACGTGCAATTTCTTTTCCATCTATACGCCCTGCAATTTGTACTTGAATTCCCTTTGTACCTGCCTGTTCAGTTAATTCAATAGCTTTTTTCATTGCTTTTCGAAATGAAACTCTATTCTTTAGCTGCCCGGCTATAAATTCTGCAAGAATAGTAGGGTTTCCATAAGGGTTTTCAAGTCTTGTAATAGCAATGTTTAGTTTTCGGTTGACAAAATTTAACTCTTTTTGTACATTCATTTGTAATTCTTCGATTCTTCGAGACCCACTTTCTATTAATACCTTTGGGAAGCCCATATAGATTATTACTTGAATGAGATCAATTCTTTTTTGAATCTCGATACGTGCAATTCCCTCAACACCGGAGAATATTCTTATATTTTTTTTTACATAATTTTTGATACAATCTCGTATTTTTTGATCTTCTTGTAGACCTTCAGAATACTTTTTTGGTTGTGCAAACCAAATAGAACGATGTCTTTGGGTTGCACCAAGTCTAAAACCGAGTGGATTTATTTTTTGTCCCATACTCCCCCATTATTAGCCATATTATAACATGTGATATCCGCATATTTTTTTATACATCTAGGTTTTTTTAAGCATAATATGGAGTATTCGGATCTTTTACACTTTTCTTCATTTAAAGATATATCTTTCAATACAATAGTTATATAACAAGTGGGTCTTTTTATTGGATAACTTCGGCCTCGAGCTCGAGGTTTTAATTTTTTCACAGTAATACTTTTGTTGACCTCAGCTTTACTAATGATTAAATTGGTTTCGTTGAGACCCATATTGTGACTAGCATTTGCTGCTACAGAATAAACCAATTTAAAAATGGGATAACAGGCTCGATAAGGCATAAGTTCTAGTATCATAAGTGTTTCTTCGTAAGAACGTCCACGAATCTGATCAATTACCCTTCGTGCTTTGTGAGTGGACATACATATATGTTGACCTAAAGCGTATACTTCTGTATATCCATTCTTTTTTGTCTTCTTTATCATAAAGTTCACCTCTCACTAATGAATCATAAGTATCTTTATTTTATCTCTAGTCATTTTATTTTCTGATTTTACTAATTGAAATTATTAACGACGAGATTTATTATCATTTTTCGCATGCCCCCGGAAATTGAGAGTTGGCACAAATTCTCCCAACTTATGCCCTACCATACGATCTGTTATATAAACAGGCAAATGTTCTTTTCCATTATGAATAGCAAGAGTATGACCAATCATTGTGGGTATAATGGTAGATGCTCGTGACCAAGTTATTATCATTTCCTTTTCTTCTTTTGTGTTAAGCTTATTTATTTTTTTTAATAAAAAATTTGCTACAAAAGGATTTTTTTTTAATGAACGTGTCACAGTTAAGTTTTTCACTCCTATTTTTTTTCTTATTTGCACATCTTTTTTTTTTATGAACAAAAGATGTGCACGAATTCCGGAAATTGCTTATTCAATTCAATGATGCATTCCATTAATTTACAATTTAATTGTAAAATTTATCTTATTATGATTTATAGTAATTCTAGATTCATTTTATTCTATATTAATTCAATTATCTTATTTTTTAAAATAAGATAGAGTACTTTATATAATAATAATTTATTATATTATAAAATAGAATGAAAATATTCGAATTTGAAATGAATCAATTCAAAAATATTTGTCTATTATGAATTTCGAAATATAGTAATCAAAAAATAATAAATCTATAAAATTACGATATCATTTTAATAAAAAAAATAGAAGATAAAATATATAAGATAAGCGGGTAGCGGGAATCGAACCCGCATCGTTAGCTTGGAAGGCTAGGGGTTATAGTCGACGTTGATTCATCATTTTGAACGTCTCTAATTCAAAACCGAACGTGAAACTTTGATTTCATTCGGCTCCTTTATGGAAGATGGAAAAAAAAGATGTAAACGAAAAAAAAAAAAAATTCTACCCATAACATCTATGTCAGCCTTTCTGTCTGAATGCATTCAAAAGGACCTGCTTTATAGATGATCCCTATAGAAGAAAAGAGGATTCTAACAATCTTTTCTAGTTACTTCGTTCCCTATTTCTATTTGAAATAATCCTTAGGAAAAGTCTTTTTTGTTTCCAACGAGCTAAAACAATATAATCTGTCGATGTCTCTAGTAAACCAAAGACATTGTTTAATAGCTATTTTGTTTTGCTTCAATCTCCCTTCTATAAATCTCAAATTGAAGATTTAGTTACGATTAGAAATAGACCGTTCTTTCTACCTTTATCCATGGATTCCTTACTCGTTCAATTGGAAGTATGGATCCAATTCAAAAAGAAATTATGTTTCGTAATTTCATGATCCAATTTTTTCAATTTATAACGGACTCTTGGATACAAATCACGAGAATTTCTATTTTTCCTCGAATTTTTCATCGATAGGAAAAGGATTGAATCCTTTTAAGAAATAAAGTTTTTGATCGAAATATAAATCAAACGAAAGACCCTTTAACTATTAAAGGGTTAATAGAACGAATCACCCTTTTACCACTAAACTATACCCGCTACAATGCTATTATTGCATATAAATCGACCTTTTGTCGAACACAAAAATAGGTCCTAGTAATAAAAAAATAGGATCAGAAAAAAAATCATGAAAATGAGAGCGTTGACATATTTTTATCAGGAAGACTAATGAGATTAGTAAACGAGGACTCATTTAACTAATTAAATGATAAGTTTTTTTTATTCCAGTAAAAAAAAGTAAATAAAAAAAGAAAGAATAATAAGAAATGGCACTTTGATTCTATATCATTTGATTCTGTATCATAGGAATCGAAATAATCCTTCTTATGATATGATTGTTGTTTCGATTTTTGTTATTTTATTTCAAAAGAATTTTTAGTTTTCAAATAAAATAAATCATTTTTTCTACGATTCATTGGAACAAAAAAAAAAAGCCCGGCTAGGTACTGACCAGGCCAGGCCGTGGAAATAAAAAGGGACTTTTCGGACGAAATAAACAAGGTACTTTTATTGATTTTATTTATTATTTAATATATATATATTTTCATTTTCTTTTTTATTTTCTTAATTTATTCAAAATTTTTTTTATTAACATTTAATAGATTGGTATTTATATATTCAAATATTGGATTGTAGATATCTCTTTTGAGCCCTTACTTTATTTAAAATCTAAATAAATGGAAATGGAATTTCTGATAAAAGTTTTTAGATATATATTATCTATATATAGCTTTATATAGCTATCTATATAATAAATAATAAAGATATAATAAAATAATAAAGAGAGATAAAGAAGGGCTTTTTTCAAGCCTTACTTAATGTATCATAGTAATTATTCTTTTTCATTTTTCAATTGGGGGAGAGATGGCTGAGTGGATTAAAGCGTCGGATTGCTAATCCGTTGTACGCGTTTTTCGTACCGAGGGTTCGAATCCCTCTCTTTCCGTTTCTGTCGATGACTTGGTATTTTAACTATATATATATATATAGTTAAAGAAAGATGTGGAATAGATAAAAATTTTCAAATCAAGCAAGGAAAACAAAAATCTTATTTTTTATTCTTCACGTCCAGGATTACGTCCCGGGTCATTAGATAGGAATCCGAAAATGAAGAGAGAAACAAAGAATATCACTACTGTATAAACAAATAGTTTTAGAGTAAGCATTACACAATCTCCAATAGCATTTTTTTTTTTTCAAAAAAAAAAAGAGAATAGATTCTCTATTTTTATACTGCATACCCTATTTTTTGACACCAAGAAATGAAGTGATTTCTAGAAAAAAAAAATTTCAGAAAATCAGAGTTGAGTTGTTTATTAATGAATATTTTCTTTTATACCAACAATTATATATTGTGGGGGACTCTAATAGGGTCGTTCAATGGAAAAAAAGTTATAACAAGAAAATGAGAGTGATCTAGATTTAGCACAGCTATACAAGAATTTCAATATTGAACTTAACGGTTCAGACTGTATGTAAGACTTATCTGATCTTATATTAGAAATTGTTAGAATTTTTTTTCGAGTAAATCATGAATTTTTCTAGGACAGTATGAAAAATCTCATCGAAAACTTACAGCAGCTTGCCACACAAAAGCTAATAAAAAAAAGAACACAGGTATTACTGGCATAATATCTACTATTGGATTCAAAAAAGCGTAGGCCTCGGGTAATTTGGCTAAGAAAAAGCTACTTGAATAAAGGACAGAATTAAGACAGATACAGATTAAACTTAAAATATTAAGCATAACAAACATTTTGTTCTTGAAGATAATTTTTTTTTGAGTTGATTGAGTTATTAATATCTTATTATTGATATAAGGGATAAGGTAAAAATTAATAACATAAGGTAGGTCAAAAAACCTTTCTTTTCTTTAATTTGAACTCATCCAATCAAAAATCCTTCCATTCTCAAATCAAAATAGATATAGAAGAAATCCTACTTTCATACAATATCTTAATTGAATTATATCTAATGATCAATAAATTCAGTTTCATTCGATATCTACACGTATCAAAATCCTAGCAACAATCTAATGGATTCTATCAATATTTGGACTGGAATTGACGAACAACCAATAACAATATTAGTGTTTATTAGTCTTGAATAGAAATGGGGCGTGGCCAAGTGGTAAGGCAACGGGTTTTGGTCCCGCTATTCGGAGGTTCGAATCCTTCCGTCCCAGAGTATGCGTATTATATATATCATAGTATTATGATATTATATATCATAATATTCCATAATATTATATATGATATAATCATATCAAAATTATCATATCAAAAAAAGATTGCCTTTTTTGAACAACCTTCTGTTTAAGAGTCTAATATTAGATAGAATGTGATTCTTCTTTCTTATCATTATTTTTATTATTTTTGATTCGTCTCTAAATCATATTTTTTTCACAAATTTAATCGAGTTTAAATACCATAAGACGTAGATGGAATTGAATCCATTTTTGATCTAGGTAAAAGATGGGAACATAGATAAAAAAAAAGACTTTTTTAATGAAAAAAAAAAGTAGGACGGGCTTTTCATCGTATGTCCATATCTTTCATATTCATATTTGAAATTCGTTATTCATAAAAAAACCTTACGTCTCATATATTTTCCATGATGTCATTTTAATTCAAAATCGAAATGTGAAAGCCTCTCTTATTCTCTATCCCTTAAATGGTGTGTGCAACTTGATTATTTGATTTCTGTGGATTTATGTGGAATTATAAATACGAAGGGCTTGCGTTTTTGGTACTAATTGAATTGAATCAGTGGGATTAAGTCTTTTAAGACCGGTTTAGGCTAAAATAATTTAGAGTCAAAAAAAATTGGATTTGTTTTTGATCTATCTATTTGTTTTAAATCATTGATGGGTTAATTCGAATAGGTTTTTTTTATGATAATAAAAGATAAGAAAATGTCCCTTCCCTTATTGGAAAACTTTAGTCAAATAATAATATCGAGGTAGAAAACTTTCAATCAATTATTTTGAATGATTTCCTATGAATCCTTGGTACTTGAAGAAGTGTTAAACTGGCGAATCCATCCTATCAAGAAACTTGAAAATGCGGATTCAAAAAGAACGTATTTCTTATTTATTCGTAATTTTTTCTAAATTTATAGAAATAAAACAAAAAAAAAGAATAATATATATATTCCATTTCATATTAAATAAATATTGCATTCATACAAAAAATTGTATTCATCCAATATACTAAAAGAAAATCCAATATCTAAAAGAAAATGTGGGTTTCAAAAAAAAAATGGAATTCTTGCTGATACTTTTTAAGAAACTACCCATTCATAACAGTATAGATAACTATGTACCAACTAAACCAATGACTATTCATGATTCCATAATTGAATCAATTACATACCAGTTCCAAGAAACTAGAGGTTATGGTAAAACTTCGTTTAAAACGATGTGGTAGAAAGCAACGTGCGACTTGAAGGACATGATCAACTGTGGATTCTTATCTTACATCCACCATTTTCTTTTATATATAGGAATGAAGATGCTCTTGGCTCGACATCGTTTGTTCTGTTCCACTATAACCCTCATTTCATTTTTGGGAAGTTTTAATGTAAATATTACATGATGGAGCTCGAGTAGAAAGTATTAATTCATTTATCAGGGGCGGAGATCTAGGGTTAGTGTCAATCAATAAGTTGAAACAACTTCGTAAGTATATTTTCGATATAGAAATCGAAAGGATCCAATTCAAGCAAGTTTCAAATTCAAACATCAAATTTGTTGGAATTAGGAAAACTCTTTTGATCAAAAGTGTATCACGCGAGAATCAATCATTCATATGGTTCTTTGATAAAAAGAAATCACAAAAAATGGTATGTTGCTGCCATTTTGAAAGGATTAAAGATCACCGAAGTAATGTCTAAACCCAATGATTCAAAGCAAAGATAAAGGATCCCGGAACAAGGAAATACCTTTTTTAATTGTTTTAATAACTAAACTTGTTAATTGTCTCAATAACTAAACTAGATCAGAATGAAGAATAGAATAGATTCTAAAGGAGACAGGCAAAAAGGGGGTTATAGACGGCTCAATAAATGAAATGCTTAAAGGTTTTCCTTTGAGTGAGAGTTACCCAACTTGAGTTATGAGGATACAAATAAGAATTTTTTTTTAATTTCTTTTTTGGAAAAGAATAAAAAAAAAATGAAATCATAGTCTAATTGATTTGATAATCTATGGATCTATTTTACATTAATTAGAATTCTATACATATACATAACTTCAAATTTTCTCGAGCCGTACGAGGAGAAAACTTCTTATACGGTTCTGGGGGGGGTATTGTTAATCTACATCTATCCCAATGAGCCGTTTATCGAATCGTTGCAATTGATGTTCGATCCCGAAGAGAGGGAAGAGATCTTCGTAAAGTGGGTTTTTATGATCCGATAAAGAATCAAACCTATTTAAATGTTCCTGCAATTCTATATTTTCTTGAAAAAGGTGCTCAACCTACAGGAACTGTTCATGATATTTCAAAGAGGGCTGCGGTTTTTACGGAATTTGACCTGAATCAATAACCGAAAAATTCAATTAATGAAATAAAAAAAAAAAAGAGGGTGTGGATGACTTGTCTATAGCTTTGGATAACCTTTTCTCTATTATTTCCCCCCTCTCTTGTTCTACTACACTTATTTATTAAAGATCAATCAAGTGAATAAATGAAATAATTGGTTTTATACTAGAAATAGAAAATTTGGACATTACCATCAATGGGTTGGTTTTTGTTGGAAATCTATGAACAAATAAAAAAACACAAGGGATTACGCTTGTTTATTCTACTTATATTTATTTATTGATTGAATAAACCCGAGATTTTTTTCTACTTGACTTCTTCCTTACCTTAATTTATTCTTTCGCCTACACTTTTTTTTTTCTATTTATGTTCATTATCTCTATCGTGCCAATCCAACACAACTCCGTAGTTTTTTCTTTTTTTATTTATTTTCTCTTTTTTTTATTATTATATATTTTATATATATTATATATATATATATTTTCCTATTTCTATTTATTTCAATTAATAGAAATATAGAATTTATAGATGAAATATTAATAAATAGATATTTCAATTGACTAATTAAATTGAATAATGAAATATAAATAAAAAAAGAAAGATATTCAATTGAAATTGTTATTTCTATTTTTTTTTTTTTATTCTTTTGTGTTCTCCATTGTATTCGTTTTTCACTATTCACATTCATATTGACAACAGTGGATCAAACAAATATAATCCGATTGTGGATAAATAGATCTAGTTATCTCCGCTTCATAGACTTGGTTTTTTTTTATTTGACTTCATTCAATTCACATGATGGGCTCATTGGATTTTCTGTGATACAAGAAGTTACTTTTGTGTGATATAAAAATTTTGATTCAAAAAAAAAATAGATAATCTAAGAAGGGATAACATAAGATAAGATACAAGAGACGGTATATCCATTTTTTTTTTATTTGATTCCATTTGATATTTTATTTGATTACGTCGTGCAATTCCATTTCGTTTTTGATTCTGATTGTATCTGCACATATTAATTCTTTTTTTTATTCGGGTTGCTAACTCAATGGTAGAGTACTCGGCTTTTAAGTGCGGCTAGCATCTTTTACACATTTGTATGAAGTAACAGATTCGTCCATACTATTGGTAGAGTTTGTAAGACCACGACTGATCCTGAAAGGAATGAATGGAAAAAACAGCATGTCGTATCAATGGGGAATTCGGGGAATATTTTTACCTGATGGGTTCAAAAGCTTGTTTGAATTCTTGATGTGGAACAAAATAAATTTCAAGTCGGGTCGAATGAATAAATGGATAGAGCTCTAGGGCTCCAATTCTAGAGAAATAAAAAGCAACGAGCTTATGTTCTTAATTTGAATGATTACCCGATCTAATTATACGTTAAAAAGATATTAGTGCTTGATGCGGGAAGGACTTTTCTCATGAGCGGATTATCAATTTTTTTATGAGTCCTAACTATTAGTTATTCTACATTAGGGGTAGAGATGAATGTGTAGAAGAAGCAGTATATTGATAAAGATCTTTTTTTTTTTCCAAAATCAAAAGAGCGATTGCGTTGAAAAAATAAAGGATTTCTAACCATCTTGTTATCCTAAAATAAACATAAACCAATTAGAAGGAAAAAGAAAAGAGCGGATAGAGAGTTCGTTGATGAGTCTTACCTGTTTACGAGGTATATATTATTATTCTTTAATACCTTGTTTTGACTGTATCGCACTATGTATCATTTGATAACCCAATAAATTCATTATACTATCCCTGGTTCAAATCTAATTGAAAATGGAAGAATTTCAAGGATATTTAGAACTTGATAAATCTCGGCAACACAACTTCCTATACCCACTTCTCTTTCGGGAGTATATTTATGCATTTGCTCATGATCATTTTTTAAATGGATCCATTTTGTTGGAAAATGTGGGTTATGACAAGAAATCCAGTTTACTAATTGTAAAACGTTTAATTACTGGAATGTATCAACAGAATCATTTGATTATTTCCACTAATTATTATAACCAAAATCATTTTTTTGGGTACAACAAAAATTTGTATTCTCAAATTCTATCAGAAGGGTTTGCACTCATTGTGGAAATTCCATTTTCCTTACGATTAGTATCTTCCTTAGAAGAAGCAGAAATCACAAAATCTTATAATTTACGATCAATTCATTCAATATTTCCTTTTTTAGAGGATAAATTCCCACATTTTAATTATGTGTCAGATGTATTAATACCATACCCCCTCCATCTGGAAATTTTGGTTCAAATTATTCGCTATTGGGTGAAAGATGCCTCTTCTTTGCATTTATTACGGTTTTTTCTTCACGAGTATTGTAATTGGAATAGTCTTATTACTCCAAATAAATTGATTTCTTTTTTTTCAAAAGAAAATCGAAGATTATTCTTGTTCCTATATAATTCTCATGTATGTGAATACGAATCTATTGTACTTTTTCTCCGTAACCAATCTTCTCATTTACGATTAACATCTTATAGGTTTTTTTTTGAGCGAGTATATTTTTATGGAAAAATAGAACATCTTGTAAAAGTATTTGCTAATTATTTTCGGGCTATCCTACGGGTCTTCAAGCATCCTTTTATACATTATGTTAGATATCAAGGAAAAGCAATTCTGGTTTCAAAAGATACGCCTCTTCTGATGAATAAGTGGAAATATTACCTTGTCCATTTATGGCAATGTTATTTTTATGTGTGGTCACAACCAGAGAGGATCTATATAAACCAATTATCCAAGCGTTCTCTTGCCTTTTTGGGCTATATTTCAAGTGTGCGACTAAATCCTTCAGTGGTACGGAGTCAAATGCTAGAAAATGCATTTCTAATGGATAATGGTATGAAGAAACTCGATACACTAGTTCCAATTATGAAACTGCTTGTATCATTGGCTAAAGCTAAATTTTGTAACGTATTAGGGCATCCCATTAGTAAGCCGACCTGGGCGGATTCGTCAGATTTTGATATTATCGATCGATTTTTGCGTATATGCAGAAATCTTTCTCATTATTACAGTGGATCCTCAAAAAAAAAGAGTTTGTATCGAGTAAAATATATACTTCGACTTTCTTGTCTTAAAACTTTGGCTCGTAAACACAAAAGTACTGTACGCGCTT